GAACTTATCCAGTTCAAAATCTTTTCATTCTGAAAAAAAAAAAATAGAAGAAATCAAATCATACTTTCATACAATATCTTAATTGAATTCTATGTAATGATCAATAATTTCAGTTTAATTAAAATTCTACATCTGCGCATATTAAAATCCTAGCAAGAATTTTTTATTCCATTTCTACAGATATTTTTGGAATTGACGAACAGCCAATACTAATCATAGTGTTTATTAGTGTCGAATCGAAAATGGGGCGTGGCCAAGCGGTAAGGCAACGGGTTTTGGTCCCGCTATTCGGAGGTTCGAATCCTTCCGTCCCAGAGCATAATATCCAGTCATGATGGATATTTTATTTGTTTGAATACAAATTTTATATCATAATAAAAAAACCTTTTTTTTTTGTTTTTATTGTAATCACTGTGGATAATAATTGCATAAAAAAAATATATTTTATTATTAATATTTAATAATTGAATATTAATATATTAATAAAAATAGATTTCTTATTCTTAATTTCTTCTATTTTTTTCTAATATTTTTTTGTATTGTATCTTTTGGAAAAGAAATTTATTTTGACTATTTTATTTTATAAACTATCCAAATCGATTCAAATAGAATAGAAAATCTTTTATTCATACAATATCGAATTAATTTGAATTTTTTTGAGACTCCTTCACTTTATAAATTGTCCATTCATATAGAAGGAAAACCTAGAAAGAAGTAAAAAGGATAGATTATTATGTATAGATTGAATCAATGACTATTCACGATTTCATATAATTGATAATTGATTGAATCAATTACATACCGGATCCAAACTAAAGGAATGTTATGGTAAAACTGCGTTTAAAACGATGTGGTAAACAGCAACGTGCGGCTTGAAAGACATGATTAGATTAGCTGTGGATTCTTAATCCGCTATTTTTTCTAGTATATAGAAATCGGGGTGCTCCTGGCTCGACATCGTTTGTTCTGTTCCACTAGAACTCGTTGTTTGGGGGACGGGAGGGGGATTGATGATGTAAATAGTACATGATGGAGCTCGAGTTTATTCATTTATCAGGGGCAAGTATCTAAGGTTAGTGAAGATTAATAAGTTAGAACAACTTCGTAAGTCTATTTTTGAGAGAGAAATCGAAAGGATCCAATTCGAGCAAGGTTAAAAAAAAGTCAAATTTGTTGGAATTGGTAAAACTAGTTCGATCAAAAGTGTATCCGCGGGAATCCATCTTCTATTTGTATAATTCTTTGAGATGAGAAAAAGAAATAAAATGGTATGTTGCTGTCATTTTGAAACGATTATAGATCCCCGAAGTAATGTCTAAACCCAATGATTGAAGGAAAAGCTAAAAGATCCTGGAACAAGTAAATACCGTTTTAAAATTGTCTCAACAATTCGATTAATTAGAATGAAGAAAAAACAGATTCTATAGATTCTAAAGAGGACAGGCAAGAAAGGGGGGTAGAGACCGCTCAATAAATGAAATACTTAAGCTAAGGGTTTTGTTTTCTTTTGAGTTATTTGAAAGTTATTCAATTTGAGTTATGAGGTTGTGAATACGAGGAGTTCTTTTTTTTTTTTTTAAGAAAGAAAAAGAATAAAAAAAATACTTAAATCATAGTCTAATTGATTTGATGATTTTTTTGATATATTTATTTTAACATCATAGGAATTTTAACATCATAGAATTTTATACATAGACACTAGTTATTTTTTATTTTCTCGAACCGTACGAGGAGAAAACTTCTTATACGTTTCTAGGGGGGAGGGTATTGTTTATCTATATCTATCCCAATGAGCCGTTTATCGAATCGTTGCAATTGATGTTCGATCCCGAAGAGAGAGAAGAGATCTTCGGAAAGTGGGTTTTTATGATCCAATAAAGAATCAAACCTATTTAAATATTCCCGTTATTATATATTTCCTTGAACAGGGCGCTCAACCTACAGGAACGGTTCAGGATATTTCAAAAAAGGCAGATGTTTTTATGGAACTTTCCCCTAATCAACAAACGAAATTCAATTAATGAAATAAAAAAAGAGGGTGTGGATGACTTGTATATAGATTTATAGAATTCTTTTCTCTTTTATACCCCCCCGTTCTCTTGTTCTATTGATACCTAAATTTTTATTTCTTTTCTTATTGTTGCCATAGAATGCGGTTTTCTATAAGCCACAAAAATTTATTTTTATCGATCTTCAAAATGAACATAACTCCCGAATGCAGTTATTTTTTTAGTAAATAAAAACGAGAAAAAATATTTTAAATAGAGTATTTATATGGTATGATTTTTCATCGAATGACTATTCATCTATTGTATTTTCATGGAAATATAGGAAAAAAAGCTCTATGGAAAAATGGTGGTTCAATTCTATGTTGTTTAATAGGGAATTAGAATACAGGTGTGGGTTAAGTAAATCAATGGATGGTTTCGGTCCTATTGAAAATACCAGTGTAAGTGAAGACCAAATTTTAACGGATATGGATAAAAACATTCATAGTTGGAATGCTAGTGATAATTCTAGTTATAATAATGTTGATTATAAAGTTAGGGATAGTAAAAGGAACAATTATTCCATATATTTTGATAGTGAGAATAAAATTTTAGAGATTGACAATGATAATTCTTTTCTAAGCGAACCAGAAAGTTTTTTTTCTATTTATAGTTTTAATAATTCTAGCTATCTGAATAATGTCTCTAAGAGTGATGATGATCATTCTATGTATGATACTAAATGGAGTTGGAATAATAACATTAATAGGTGCATTGAGAGTTATCTTCATTCTCGAATCTGTATTGATAGTTACAATTTAGGTGATAGTGACAAATACAATGATAGTTACTTTTATAGTTACATTTGTGGTAAGGGCAGAAATTGGAGTGAAAGCGAGAGTTCTAGTATAATAACTAGCACGAATGATACAAATGAGAGTGATTTAATCCGAAAAGAAAGTTCTAATGATCTCGATGAAACTCAAAAATACAAGCATTTGTGGGTTGAATGCGAAAATTGTTATGGATTAAATTATAAAAAATTCTTTAAATCAAAAATTAATATTTGTGAACACTGTGGATATCATTTGAAAATGAGCAGTTCAGATAGAATCGAACTTTCGATTGATTCAGGTACTTGGAATCCTATGGATGAAGACATGGTCTCTCTGGATCCCATTGAATTTCATTCGGAAGAGGAACCTTATAAAGATCGTATTGATTCTTATCAAAGAAAGATAGGATTACCTGAGGCTGTTCAAACAGGCACAGGTAAACTAAATGGTATTCCTGTAGCAATTGGGATTATGGATTTTCAGTTTATGGGGGGTAGTATGGGATCCGTAGTAGGTGAGAAAATCACTCGTTTGGTCGAATATGCTACCAATCAACTTTTACCTCTTATTCTAGTATGTGCGTCTGGAGGAGCACGTATGCAAGAAGGAAGTTTGAGCTTGATGCAAATGGCTAAAATATCTTCTGCTTTATATAATTATCAAACAAGTAAAAAGTTATTCTATGTAGCGATCCTTACATCTCCCACTACTGGTGGGGTGACAGCCAGTTTTGGTATGTTGGGGGATATCATTATTGCTGAACCAAATGCTTACATTGCATTTGCGGGTAAACGAGTAATTGAACAAACGTTGAATAAGACAGTACCCGAGGGTTCACAAGCGTCTGAATATTTATTCCATAAGGGCTTATTTGATTCAATCGTACCACGTAATCCTTTAAAGGAGGTTCTAAGTGAGTTATTTCAGCTCCATGCTTTCTTTCCTTTGACTCAAAATTAAAAATCAAGCAGAGCCAAAAATTCTTTTTTTTTTATATTATTATTATTATAATATTCTATAGTCATTATATATATATGCACTTAGCTATACTTAGTATAATTTTTTCAAATATACTTAGTATAAGTATAAGTATATATGAATTCTAGTGATTATAGACTATCTTTATAAGACTATAAGAATAATAAAAATATGAAATTACAAAAATTTTTATTTTTTTAATATAACAAAAAAAATATCAGGTGCAAATATTAAATCGAGGTACCCATTTTATGATTAACTTACCCTCCATTTTTGTGCCTTTAGTGGGCCTAGTATTTCCGGCCATTGCAATGACTTCTTTATTTCTTCATGTTCAAAAAAACAAGATTTTTTAGATACGCTGCGGGCAGTCGAGTAGGGAAAATCTCATATATTTTTTAGCTCTGGAAGCTATTCGATGAATTACTACTAAAGGTTTACGTCAAAATAGTGCTAGTTGATGAAAGTTACTTCGGAAACAAAGAAAAGTAAAGTTAAATTCATTTTCATTTGCTTGGGTTATTTATTCTACCAATTCCAATAAAATAGAACTGGATCTAATATGAGTTGGCGATCAGAACGTATATGGATAGAACTTATAACGGGGTCTCGAAAAACAAGTAATTTCTGCTGGGCCTTTATCCTTTTTTTAGGTTCATTAGGGTTCTTATTGGTTGGAACTTCCAGTTATCTTGGTAGGAATTTGTTATCTTTATTTCCGTCTCAGCAAATTATTTTTTTTCCACAAGGGATCGTGATGTCTTTCTACGGAATTGCGGGTCTCTTTTTTAGTTCTTATTTGTGGTGTACAATTTCGTGGAATGTAGGTAGTGGTTATGATAGATTCGATAGAAAAGAGGGAATAGTGTGTATTTTTCGTTGGGGATTTCCTGGAAAAAATCGTCGTATTTTTCTCCGATTCCTTATGAAAGATATTCAGTCCATCAGAATCGAAGTTAAAGAGGGTATTTATGCTCGTCGTGTTCTTTATATAGAAATAATAGGACAGGGGGCCATTCCCTTGACTCGTATTGACGAGAATTTGACTCCACGAGAAATTGAACAAAAAGCTGCAGAATTGGCCTATTTCTTGCGTGTACCAATTGAAGTATTTTGAAAAAAAAAAAAATGTCTCTATTTTGATGGGCATTCTTTGGTTTCGAAATCCGACTAACTAAACTAATATTCATTACGCGAAGTGCTCTTTCGTGTATTCGTCAAAAGGGGTAATTAATTGTTTCGAATTTTAACAATTGATATCTTTTTAAACAATATTTTTTTAGTCATTCGAATTGGCAGTGGATTCTTTCGCTTTCTTATTCTATAATTATGTATGTATTCAAGGACTAAATTTAATCTCGAATTGCAAATAAAAAAACGTGGGAATAGATTTAGATATTTATATAATATATAGATATAGGCTCTATGACTTGTAATAGAACTTATGCTTGATAAAAATATTATTATCAGATAGAGTTGACGAATGAGGTGAAGTTGAGTTCATTAAAGACGAAAAATGCCAAAAAATAAAGCATTCATTCCCCTTCTATATCTTACATCTATAGTCTTTTTGCCCTGGTGTATCTCTTTCACATTTAATAAAAGTCTGGAATCTTGGGTTACTAATTGGTGGAATACTAGGCAATCCGAAAATTTATTGAATATCATTCAAGAAAAGAGTATTCTAAAAAAATTCATAGAATTCGAGGAACTGTTCCTTTTGGATGAAATGCTAAAGGAATACCCTGAAACACGTCTACAAAACCTTCGTACCGCAATCTACAAAGAAACCATCCAATTGATCAAGACACACAACGAAGATCGTATCCATACGATTTTGCACTTCTCGACAAATATAATCTGTTTCATTATTCTAAGTGGTTATTCTATTATAGGTAATCAAGAACTTATTATTCTTAATTCTTGGGTTCAAGAATTCCTCTATAACTTAAGTGACACAATAAAAGCTTTTTCTATTCTTTTATTAACTGATTTATGTATAGGATTCCATTCGACCCATGGTTGGGAACTAATGATTGGTTCTGTCTATAAAGATTTTGGATTTGCTCATAATGATCAAATTATATCTGGTCTTGTTTCTACTTTTCCAGTAATTTTAGATACAATTTTAAAATATTGGATTTTCCGTTATTTAAATCGCGTATCTCCGTCACTTGTAGTGATTTATCATTCAATGAATGACTGAAAAAACGATCCACTGATCCAATTATAAATATGATAAATATAAAGTTTGTTATTTTGTACAAAAGCTAAACATTAAAAAATTGACTTATTCTAGTTCTAGGAAAATTTTTTTCAGTAAATAGCAGAATCATAGATAGGGAACTATGCCAGCGACCTACCTAATTTTATTGTATAAATTTTCAGGATCAATGATTGGACTATGCAAACTAGAAATGCCTTTTCTTGGATAAAGGAAGAGATTACTCGATCAATTTCCGTATCGCTCATGATATATATAATAACTCGAGCACCCATTTCAAATGCATATCCCATTTTTGCACAGCAGGGTTATGAAAATCCGCGCGAAGCAACGGGCCGTATTGTATGTGCCAATTGCCATTTAGCTAACAAGCCCGTGGCTATTGAGGTCCCACAAGCGGTACTTCCTGATACTGTATTTGAAGCGATTGTTCGAATTCCTTATGATATGCAAGTGAAACAAGTTCTTGCTAATGGTAAAAAGGGGGCTTTGAATGTGGGGGCTGTTCTTATTTTACCGGAGGGTTTTGAATTGGCCCCCCCCGATCGTATTTCGCCTGAGATTAAAGAAAAGATAGGTAATCTGTCTTTTCAAAGCTATCGTCCCACAAAAAAAAATATTCTTGTGGTAGGCCCTGTTCCTGGTCAGAAATATAGTGAAATAACCTTTCCTATTCTTTCCCCAGATCCCGCTACTAAGAGAGATGTTCACTTCTTAAAATATCCTATATACGTAGGCGGGAACAGGGGGAGGGGTCAGATTTATCCCGATGGGAGCAAGAGTAATAATAATGTTTATAATGCTACAGCTGCGGGTATAGTAAACAAAATCATACGAAAAGAAAAGGGGGGATACGAAATAACTATAGTGGATACATCAGATGGGCGTGAAGTGATTGATATTATACCCCCAGGACCAGAACTTCTTGTTTCAGAGGGTGAACCTATAAAACTTGATCAACCATTAACGAGTAATCCTAATGTGGGTGGATTTGGCCAGGGGGATGCAGAAATAGTACTTCAAGATCCGTTACGTGTCCAAGGTCTCTTGTTCTTCTTGGCATCTATTATTTTGGCACAAATTTTTTTGGTTCTTAAAAAGAAACAATTTGAGAAGGTTCAATTGTCCGAAATGAATTTTTAGGTCCACGGATTTATCAACATATTACGCTCGTAAAAAGAACTAAATTGTTGTTGATAAATTATGTAATTCTATTCTGTATAATAAAAAAATTATGAAAAGACCTTTCTTTGCTTCTTTCTAGTCTTTTTCGACGATATTTAGAGAATTTCTTATACCGCAGTACTAGTATGTATATTATAGTGTGAAAAAGACTAGACTATTTGACTTTTTTGTTTCTTTTTTTTTTTTTTTTAACCCCAATAAATTAGAGCGGTATGATTATATCACTATTTTCAGATTTCAATGTCCTAGAATAGAAATCTATTAATAGATTTCTATTCTAAATATGAGA